CACCTAATTACCTTATTTCCTCTATGGGGAAATAAGAAGATTAAGGAACCCGCGGATATTGGGAAAACTACAACTATTGTTAACCAAGGAAAAAAATTCGTGGTAAAAATAAGATACACTTGGGCCAGAAAAACCCGTGCTCAAAGTGGAAAAAAAATCTTTTCCACTTTGAGCACGGGTTTTTGTCAGTAAAAAAAAGGTATTCGTATGTGGTTTTTTGAAACGTATCAATAAGCTAGACCCATGCTTCGAGTTGTTTCATGCCATAAATAAACTCGAACACTCAAGAAATCTGTCGGACAGGCGGATTCACACCTCTTACAACCAACACAGTCCTCTGTTCTTGGAGCAGAAGCTATTTGCTTAGCTTTACATCCGTCCCAAGGTATCATTTCTAATACATCTGTGGGGCAGGCTCGGACACATTGAGTACATCCTATACATGTATCATAAATCTTTACTGAATGAGACATTGGCTCTATTAATTTTTGAACATCAGCAATTTTCGATCTAGTAAACTTGTAAATGAATCATATATTTCGACACCAGATGAATCAATGATTTACCAGAATTTTTCTAATCAATCTACCTCTGGATCAATTCATAACAGAGGGCCAAGATACTTTGATTTCTTACGTTTTCGCAAACATGATCATACGTTATCATACATGCGAATTTGAATTGATAAATATTCGAATTTCAATATTCGAAATTCAAATTTTTGAATTAATACTATTTATTCAACAAATTCGATTGATTGATACGAGTTGATTTTCTGTTACGATAAATTGACGAAACAATAGCCGGTCCAATAGCTGCTTCAGCGGCTGCGATAGCTATAACAAAAATGGAAAAAATATTTCCTTTTAATTGGCGACTATCAAAAAAATCAGAAAAAGCTACGAAATTTATATTAACCGCATTCAGTATAAGTTCAAGACACATAAGGGCTCTAACCATATTTCGGCTTGTGATCAATCCGTAGATACCGATAGAAAATAAATAGGCACTCAAAACAAGTACATGTTCGAGCATCATTGACCAACTCCTTATCAATTTTGATTCATTTCAATATGAACAACACTTCAACAGATTCGATTGACTAGAGAATATAACAAGTACAGACAAAAAGAAGATATTGGTAATAAGTCGAATAAGAAAATTCTTTTAAACATAAACAATCTTTCACTTTCCCATTCACATGTAAAATTCAAAGGAAATGGAGATAAAATAAATAGAACAAAATGGAATTTCGATTGATATTACTAGTTCTATTCTTACTGGCGAGCCACGACAATTGCACCTATCAAAGCAGCTAAAAGAATTATTGAAATGAGTTCAAATGGAAGAAAAAAATCTGTTGATAAATGAATTCCAATTTGTTGACTATTATTTATCAAATCTTGCTCTATAATCTGATTTGATCTTGTAGTCCAAATAATCCCGTACCATGATATATCTGGAATAGTAGTTATTAGTGAAACAAAAATACTTGTACAAACCACCAAAGTAACTCCATCCCCAACGGTCCAAAGATGAAAATCTTGGTAATATTCTGAACCATTTATGAACATCACAGCAAATATGATTAAAACGTTTATAGCTCCTACGTAAATAAGTAGCTGTGCTGCAGCTACAAAATGGGAGTTTGATAAAATATAGAATAAAGATATACAAACAAGAACCAGTCCCAACGAAAAGGCAGAAAAAATTGGGTTGGTAAATAATACTACTCCTAGACTTCCTAATACAAGACCTGATCCCAGAAAGATTAAAAGAAAATCATGTATCGGTTCAGGTAAATCCATTAGATGAAAAATAAAAGATAAATAAATTGAAATCTCATGACCTTATTGATACGACCAGGAAAAAATTTTATATACTAAATTCCTAATTGAATTAAATCCTAAGGAGTGTGAATTCATCTAGGTACAGTTATAGGACGAATCTAATTCTTTATACGAACGAGTATTCGAAACTATTTCGAAACTATAAACTATATTATTAATAAAATTATATAAATCTAAATATAAATACAGAATCTTATTTGAATTGAATTGTTCGAATTGTATAATCGTCAATTACTGACATTGGTAAACGGCCCAAAGCAATTTGATTATAATTCAATTCGTGACGATCATAAGTCGAAAGTTCATATTCTTCAGTCATTGATAAACAATTTGTTGGACAATACTCAACGCAGTTACCACAAAATATACAGATCCCAAAATCAATACTGTAATTAAGCAATCGTTTCTTTCGAATATCAGTTTCCAGTTTCCAATCAACAACGGGTAGATCTATAGGACATACACGAACACATACTTCACAAGCAATGCACTTATCAAATTCAAAATGGATTCGACCGCGGAAACGTTCCGATGTTATTAATTTTTCATAAGGATATTGAATAGTTACAGGTAAACGATTTGCGTGGGCTAAGGTAATCATGAAACTTTGACCAATGTATCTTGCAGCTCGTACTGTTTGTTGACCATAATTCATGAACCCAGTTACCATAAGGAACATATCGTGAATATCTATGAATATTTTTGTTTTGTTTCTTTCTCTTGTTTGAGACAAGTTATGAATATTGAATATCAATCTTTTACAGTGAAAATAGTCGAAACGAAGTTGTTAATAATAGATTACCCAGAGAAATAGGTAAAAGAAATTTCCATCCAAGATTTAATAATTGATCCATTCTTAGCCTAGGCAAAGTCCATCTTGTTGTGATAGAAAGGAACAAGAACAAATAAGTTTTAGCTAATGTAATAAAGATACCAATTGTAGTTCCAAAAACTCCACATGTTTTATTTATTTCAAAAAGCTCAGAAACAAATATGTACGGAATAGAGATATTCCAACCGCCCAAGTAAAGAACTGTTACAAATAATGAAGAAACTAATAAGTTTAAATAGGAAGCAACGTAAAATAAACCAAATTTTATACCCGAATATTCGGTTTGATAACCTGCTACTAATTCTTCTTCTGCTTCTGGTAAATCAAAAGGTAATCTTTCACATTCCGCTAGGGAAGAAATTAGAAAAATGATAAAACCTATAGGTTGACGCCATAAATTCCATCCCCAAAAACCATATTTTGATTGCGCGTCAACTATATCAACTGTACTTAAACTGTTAGATAATCCTAGTCGGTGATAACATTACTGTTCCCATCGCTATTACAGAACCGTACATGAGATTTTCACCTCATACGGCTCCTCGAAGGTCATAAATAAATCTAAGGGACCGGGCCGGTTATTTATCTTGATATATCCCTAGGATAGATAGGATTCAAATCCATTGGACGGTCCTGAATTAGACCAATTGAATTCTGTCTGTTAGAATAATAAATACAAAAAAGGTACTTCCGAATTGATCTCATCCCTTAATAATTTGAATTTGTTGAGTAATAATTGAACTCTTCAATTCAATAAAATACTCTTTAGAATTCTCAATAACCCGTCGTTTTTGATTACGAAAAAAAATTCGACATTAGTTTATGAATTATGACATAAATTGTATTTCCATGAATATGGATATAAGAAAGAATCAAAAGGGATCCCTCTTTTTTTTATTGTATTCTATTCTTTTGTTTTTTTTTTTTCGTTCCTATTCTTCTTTTTTTTATGTGCAAAACAAAAAGGGACTTAAAAAAAAAATTAAAGGATTATTTCGTTTCTGATAGTTATTTATTTAATGAGTGGATAGGAGCATACTCTGGATCGGAATTGTGGGGAGTACTGCCTGATTTTTTCTACCAACTTAAAGCCCCAATTTGTATTCTTTTTATATTATGCGAAAATGCTCTTTTGGAGAATTTACATAATCTCCATTACTAATCCTTTGTGTATCTTGGTGTTTCTAACCATCCACGCATTTTTGATCAATCTCCCCTTATGGTAATAGATGTATGGTAATTCATACAAACGATAGTGAAAACTCAATAAGGTTGGTCTTTTGAGCCCGCTTCAAAACAGGATGACTAATCAACCAATTTTGGGGTAAACGCTTTCTTCCGTTTATAATTTTTTTTTCACTTAATTCTTATACATAGAAAATGAGACTCAATATTTTTACTGCAGATTCAAATGAAATTCAAATCATAGTATATTAATTCTATATCTATATATTATATATTAATATATTATATATTAATAATATATATATATATTAAGATTAATAATATATATATATATTAAGATATTAAGAATTTTATATTAATATTATATTAAATAGTTTAAATTCAAATAGTTTATTATATTCTTAAATATAAATATTCTATATTCAAAATACAAATATATATCTATAAATATATATCTATTTTTTTAATTTTATTACTAAATATATTGATATTGAATTTCAATTTCATTAAATTTGAAATTAATAATTCAAATTAGAGAATATTATAGAATATTAGAATATTAAATCAATGAATAATGAATAAATGGAAGCTGTTTTATTTCACTCATATAACTATCTGATTTAGTTCATCAATCCGAATTCCGAATCAAAATAATGAGAATCAAAAATCAGGATATCTATTCCATTTTTTCTACCCCTTTCCTATAAATTTCCTATAAAGAAGAAAAGAAATAAAGACGAAAAGAAAGGAGCATGGAAAAGTTTCTGTCTCAACGAATCACACGTAGAGATATTGATAACACACATAGAGTTAATGGTATTTCATAACTAATCGATTGAGCAGCAGCCCGTAGACCACCCAAAAAGGAATATTTATTATTTGACCCATATCCTGACATAAGAAGTCCAATGGGAGCAATACTCGAAATAGCAATCCATAAAAAAACACCGATATTGAGATCAGCTAAAACAAAGTTATAGCCAAAAGGAATTACTGAATAGCTTACTAGAATTGATATGACTGATATGGATGGTCCAATACTGAATAAACGAATATCTCCCCTAGATGGAATAAGATTCTCTTTGAAAAGTAGTTTTGTTCCATCTGCTAGAGCTTGAAGAACTCCCAAAGGACCGGCGTATTCAGGTCCAATACGCTGTTGTATCCCTGCGGATATTTCTCTTTCTAACCATACAATCACTAGCACACCTATTGTGATTCCCAATACAAGAGTCAAAATAGGGACAAGTATCCATATAATTCCATACACCTCTTTTAAAGATTCCAATCTGGAAAAAGAATTGATATCTTGTACTTCTGTTGTATCAATTATCATTTCAACGATCAACTTCTCCCATAATGATATCTATGCTACCTAGTATTGTCATAATATCAGCCAATTTCATTCTTTTAACTAACTGAGGAAGAATTTGCAAATTGATAAAACCCGGGGGACGAATTTTCCATCTCCAAGGAAAACCATTCTGATCCCCTATTAGAAAAATTCCTAATTCTCCCTTTGGGGCTTCAACTCTCACATAAAGTTCTTGTTTCGGTAATTCAAAAGTCGGAGACGGCTTTTTACTAATGAATCGATATTCAAAATCATTCCATTCTGGATCCTTTTCTCTATCAAAGCAACGGATTTCTAAATTCTCATATGGCCCTCCCGGAATTCCTTCCAGAGCCTGTTGAATAATTTTTATGGATTCTAGCATTTCACCAATTCGTACTAAATAACGAGCTAATGAATCTCCTTCTTTTTGCCATTGAACTTCCCAATCAAATTCCTCGTAACATTCATAATGATCAACTTTACGTAGATCCCATTGTATTCCGGAAGCCCGAAGCATTGGTCCTGATAAACCCCAATTTATTACTTCCTCTCCACCAACAATGCCTACTCCCTCAACCCGTTCTAAAAAAATAGGATTTCGCGTAATAAGTTTTTGATATTCAACAACCCTTGTTAAAAAATAATCGCAGAAATCCAAACATTTATCTATCCAGCCATGAGGTAGATCAGCCGCTACCCCTCCGATACGAAAAAAATTATGCATCATTCTCATACCTGTGGCAGCTTCGAATAGATCATATATTAATTCTCTTTCTCTGAAAATATAGAAGAAAGGGGTTTGTGCACCAATATCTGCCATAAAAGGTCCCAGCCATAGTAGGTGAGAAGCTATACGACTCAACTCCAACATAATTATTCGAATATAGCTGGCTCTTTTAGGTACTTGAATATTTCCTAACTGTTCCGGTCCATTTACGGTTATTGCTTCTGTGAACATAGTAGCTAAATAATCCCAACGTGTTACATAAGGCAGATATTGTACAATTGTTCGGTTTTCTGCAATTTTTTCCATCCCTCTATGTAAATAACCCAATATTGGTTCACAATCAATAACATCCTCACCATCTAGAGTAACAATAAGTCGAAGAACACCATGCATTGATGGGTGGTGAGGACCCATATTGACTATCATGAGGTCTTTTCTTGTAGCTGGGGCATTCATAGGTTTTTCCTCGATTCATTCTTCCATGAATTGCTTAAAACAAAAATGAGTTCATCAAGATTCAAGATCTAATAAATCGAATAATTCAAAACGACTCTTCAAATTAATTAGTTTGTGGCTCCCGAATACCCAACTGATTAATTAATTTTTTATAACGTATTCCATTTTTCTTTGACAAATAAGACAGGAGTCGTTTCCGTTTTCCCAGAATTTTACGTAAACCCCTTTGAGATAAATAGTCTTTTCTGTGCAATTCCAAATGTGAAGTAAGTCTTCGTATCTTATTGGTGAAATTGAATACTTGAAATTCAATCGATCCCGGGTTTTCTTCTTTTTTTTCTTGTGAAATAACGGATATAAATGATTTTTTTACCATAAAAAAATGAAAGCTTGTCTTTCCCCCCTTTTTTTATTTTATAGAGTCTAGATATTTTTATTGATCAGTAATAATAATGACACTCATTTTCAATTTGGTATATACAAGAATCTTAATTTTCTTAAGAGTTCCTGATTTTTCAAATAAATTTTGATTAATCAACCCAATTCAAATAGGTATACAAAAAATACTATATTTATGCATTCACAAAAGCAAAATTGTAGACTTCAAATAAGAAGATTCAGTTATAGATCTAATGGGTAGGATATATCATTGAATTAGTATCGTGCCTCAGAATAGAGGGTAAGACAATGCGTATGTGCATCTATTTGTTTTCACATATCAGATATGTTACGAGAAATAGAAAAAAAAGAAAAATGTAGATTAACTAATTTTCAATCGGGGATACATATGTATCCTTACCATACTGAAACGGCTGCCATTATTGGTATCAAACCAATAGCGATTCATACAAGCTAAATCTTCTAATCGATAATTTGGCCAAAGAAATAACTTTAAATTAATTAGTTTTTTTTTATCTCTATCAAGATCTTTACTTGTAGCCAAAACTTGACAGCAATTATTCACTTTATTCTCATTGTAAAATGCCTTATTTCTATGCACACTATTTCTATTCTTAGGATTGAAACAAATTAGAATTCTCAATTCTCTACGACGTCTAGCGGATAAAATATTTTCAGGAACAAGCAAATCATAATTCTTTTTTTCTTTATTTTCAGTCAGCTTTTGATCTCTTGTTCTTGTAATGGATTTCTTAATAATTTGGTGCTCTCTCTTATGAATAAACGAAAGGCCTATGATTTGATACATATTAAATTGTTCATGGTTTCTTCTAGACAGACGAATTGGTTCGATACTCAATATTCCATTTTTTATCAATTCCGTATTTTTATTCAATTCTGTAAAAGTGAAATCCTTCTGATTCTTAATTTTCATAATATCTAGACTTAGTTCTCCTCTTTGAATAGAGGCTATAACAATCTCTTTTATATTTTTCAGTCTAAGCAGGAGACAATATACTTGGATATTATTAATTATTCTTTCATTTAAGCAATGATGCCAGTTCAATTGATAAGGCAAATACCCTCTTAGGTAGCAATTAAGTTCTGCTTCGATGTTGTTCGTGTATCTATCTTTTTTTACACCCTTTTTTATGTCGGATCCTGCATAATCTTCTTTAACATCTTTTTCTTTCTTTGAAAGGGATGCTTCAAGATTTAGTCGACTTGCATATTCTGTTTTATTCTTTTCCGTGATCTTTTTCTTTTCACTAACATTTTTATTTACATTAAAATTCAAAAAAAGGAATTTGATTGGGATGATCCATGGGTTACTCGTATATGCATTATAAAATATCCAATTTTTAGAGAAGAAAAAAGATTCCCGATTCGCTATAGAACGATTTAGTATTTCTACATTCATTCCCATCCAATCAAAAAGGTTTTTTTTTTTATTGGATGGGTTGATTTCTTGATGAAGCGTAAAATAATAATCGGTATCGATCGAACCCCCAAAATGCATTTTATTTCTAAGACAAAAATTCAGAATTCTCCAATCAAAACACTTTCTATCCAGATTTTTTTCCATATCTAGAATAGAATCTTCTACTATATAATTCTTGATAGGAATATCATCCGTCATATCCAATTTTTTTTTTTTACGCGTGTTGCAATTATAAGAAATCGCTTGGTTATTATTTGCTTGGAATGACGATCTATATCCATAAATATATGAGTCCTTCTTATCTGCATAATTAATAGATTTATATGATAAAAGATCATACCCATATTGTTTTTTCATTTTTTTTTTTTGATTTGTTAATGAGTCTATTTCTTGTTTTTTGTAAAGAATTAATCCGTTTTTTTCATATGAATGATATTTGGTTAAATCTTTATTTTGAGCCACATGGCGTTCATTCATTTTATTTCGCCATTTTTGGGATACTAATCTAGACCATCCATTCTGAGATAAATCGTATTGATAATGACCTTTTAACCAATTTGTCCATTGATTCATTACAGAATTGGGAGCGCTCTTATGTTTTAATTTGGAATGAGATATTCCTTGTACTCCAAAAAAATAATCCTTTATTTCATTCTTAAGAAAAAGAGGTGTTCCATGATATTCAAAAAGGGATCTTAATTTATACTTATCTAAGTTAATAACTTGGGTTTGTGATAATTTAAAAAATACATATGCTTGTGACAAAGAGGATACGTCACAAAAATTCTGTGAATTCGTATTCCTAATATTACAAATTGATTTTTTTATAGTAGAAATAAAGTGAATTAGACTTTTTAGACTTTGATCTTTTTTATCACTTCTTTTTCTTTCTTCATTTGCTTCATTATTGTAAATGTATTTATTAAGAATTTTTTTTGTTGATTCAAGAAAAAGTTGTACATTGATTTTAGGAATATTAATGATACATAGAAAGATATCTATATATACCCTTTCTATGAAAAATTTTAAAAAATAATGTGATTTGCGGAATAATCGAACATTTCTTTTTTGTAATATCTGCCAATTTTTTTTTTGTAATTCTAATCTTTTATCATCATAAGTTGTTTTCTTAGAACAAATATTTCTCTCTGAACCTTTTTTCTTGTCTTTTTTAAATTCTTCTATTTGTTTTATGATTTTCTTTGTTCTATCATTCAGATCTTTTATTTTTTTTTCTGTCAATGAGCAGTCTGTCCAATTAATAGATTGAATTGGAATGGTGGATTCGTAAATCATTGGATTACTCTTACTTTTTGTTGAATCTTTTTGAATTTCATTCAATTCATCTATTTTGATTTTTATCAATTCTGATAATGATAGTTTTTTTCTTTTTTCTTTTAGAAATAGAATAATTTGGATGATCCATTGTGCTTTTTCTTTTGTGATATTTAGAAAAGATTTTGTTCTTTGAAAAAAATTCTTTTTCCAAATTTTTATTTTTTTTTTAAGTTCTTTAAAAATGGGATCAAAAAACGAACGTCGCTTTCGGGGAGAAGAAGAAAAGGGAAATTCTACTTCCATTCCGAAAACTGTAAAAAAGAAGAAATCCCATTTTTTCCCTTTTTTTTTCATTGGATCCTTTTCCTTTTGAGGGGATCGTAGCTTAGATCTGTATCTGTGCCAAGGTTTCAGACGAAAAGGAAAAAGGACCCTTATTTGAATACCCTCAGTTAGCCAGTTTTTCGGAAATTCTGTTTCGGATAATGGAACGCCA